ATCACAACCCTTTTTTGTAGCCGAAGTATTTACCGGTTCTCCGGGGAAATATGTTGGTCTAGCAGAAACCATTAAAGGGTTTCAATTGATCCTTTCCGGAGAATTAGATGCTCTTCCTGAGCAGGCCTTTTATTTAGTAGGTAATATCGATGAAGCTACCGCGAAGGCTATCAACTTAGAAATGGAGAGCAATTTGAAGAAATGACTTTAAATCTTTGTGTACTGACCCCTAATCGAATTGTTTGGGATTCAGAAGTGAAAGAAATCATTTTATCTACAAATAGTGGTCAAATTGGCGTATTACCGAATCATGCTCCTATTGCTACAGCTGTAGATATAGGGATTTTGAGAATACGCCTTAAGGACCAATGGTTAACGATGGCTCTGATGGGCGGTTTTGCTAGAATAGGCAATAATGAGATCACTGTTTTAGTAAATGATGCGGAAAAGGGTAGTGATATTGATCCACAAGAAGCTCAGGAAACTCTTGAAATAGCAGAAGCTAGTTTGAGAAAAGCTGAAGGAAAGAGACAAATAATCGAGGCAAATCTAGCTCTCCGACGAGCTAGGACAAGAGTCGAGGCTGTCAGTGCAATTTCATAACTAGTTGGTTCGTTCAAATAATCAAAAGAGTTTCTGTTTCTAAACCCTATTTTGATTGCATTCACTCGACAGAATCCAATCAAGCAGAATCCCATTTTGATATAACGCAATTCAAAAATGAAATAAATAAAAATACAAAATCTATAAAAAGAGAAAAGGGTGGGGCAAAAAACTTATTAGATACCGGAGTCAATGGTATCTAATAAGTTCTACCTACTATTGGATTTGAACCAATGACTCCCGCCGTATGAAAGCAATACTCTAACCACTGAGTTAAGTAGGTCATTTATCATCCCAAAAAGAACCAAATGGAACCCATCCCGTCGATGGATTATAAATATCATATTCCTTATAAGCAATAATAATCGAACCAATACCACTCAAAAATTCAAAAATTTAGGATGTTGGATCATAGAATATTCATCTTGACAACAAATTATATACATGATAAAATATGCATCACAAGCACTAAGGGCTATAGCTCAGTTGGTAGAGCACCTCGTTTACACGCGCGCCAATGTTTTTTCAGGGGAATCCACCATACAATCCAAAAAATGGATCTTATTGAGAAATCTACGTCTTACTCTATAATAACTTTAAGAGAACAATAGCCTGACGAGAGGTTCGGTCCTATTTGAGTGCCCTTTTAGGTACCAAACAGGCCCCATCTTGAGATATTGATAAGGTGAATACCCGTATATTCAATGCCAGGCATAATGAGTATAAGGCCCTCAAAAAATCTCTTTTCGTCCTAGGAACTTGAAGGTGTATGAAGTTTCATATTGGATTTTTTAAGCCGAACGATAGAGACTTCATTTAACTTCAAATTCGAGGCCAAAGGCAGACCTACGTCAAAATAACTTCACCCTTGAAACACTTTGGGAGTGCTCCTGAATTAGAATCCCAAATAATGAATCAGAGCGCATAGAGCCATCTCCTTATCTTATTTTTCTGTCAAGAAAAAATATGGCGGATTGGCTGATATTTCTATCAGTTAATGAAAGAGCCCAATGCAAAAAAAATGCATGTTGGGTCTTTGAAACAGTTCATATCATTTTGATAATAATAAGTTTGGTCTGTTTTACCGAGAAGGTCTACGGTTCGAGTCCGTATAGCCCTATAAAAAAATGAATAAAATTCATATTTTCATTTGAAATAAAAAATTGTATAATTTTGATTTCTTCATTCTTGTTTGTTGCTTGTAACTGACCGGTTGTTTCATTGAAACAAAATTTGTCCTAAAAACTCACTCACGAGAATCGTTTAAAGCAGAACAGAAAAGCCAAAAAACGGATTTCAAGGGATCGAATCCATTTTTTTCCAAACAAACCAAACCTTAGTCATTAATCATCGGAGGGAAATTCCATATGAATATGAATTTTCCTGCCCACAATCAAGGGGTTAAGCCAGTGATACTCCTTTTCTTTGGTATACCTTACCAATACCCGGCGAAGACCACCAAAACAAAAAGGGGGGTGGTCTTCTTTTTCTGTATTCAATCAAGAGACAACCCCACCCAGATCTAATAAACGGAATATACCAACACTAAGATTAAGATATTCGAAATCCTGAGATGGAAATACCTACCCATTCTCGTACATTTGAATACTTGTTCTATTCTAAATTACTAAGAAAAAAACCCCCGACTCTATTCCTAAAAAATGAAAAAATCAAAATATCGAACTCACATTTTGATAAAGAAAATTCAAATAATCAAAAGAATAATAAATTCGAAATTCTTAAACACAAAATAATAATTCTATTTGCTTTCTTTAGGAAGAATCCTGGGCGAAAACAAGAAAATTTGTCTAAGTGTAACATCTAGAGTTATACTAACTAAAGCAATTAAAGAAAATTGAACTCAAAAAATGAAGTAGACTGGAAATAGGATCCCGAT